TAGTTAGTCAAAACAAGAATTCATTTTGACCAAACTGTCTAGTTTCCTTTGATTATTCCAGGGCATATCTCATTTGAAGATTTATCGACTGACTTGATCGGGATCCTATTTCCAGTCTACTTCATTTTTTTAGTTCAATTTTCTTTAATTGCTTTAGTTAGTATAACTCTAGATGTTACACTTAGACAAATTTTCTTGTTTTCGCCCAGGATTCTTCCTAAAGAAAGCAAATAGAATTATTATTTTGTGTTTAAGAATTTCAAATTTATTATTCTTTTGATTATTTGAATTTTCTTTATCAAAATGTGAGTTCGATATTTTGATTTTTTCATTTTTTAGGAATAGAGTCGGGGGGTTTTTTTCTTAGTAATTTAGAATAGAACAAGTATTCAAATGTACGAGAATGGGTAGGTATTTCCATCTCAGGATTTCGAATATCTTAATCTTAGTGTTGGTATATTCCGTTTATTAGATCTGGGTGGGGTTGTCTCTTGATTGAATACAGAAAAAGAAGACCACCCCCCCTTTTTGTTTTGGTGTTCTTCGCCGGGTATTGGTAAGGTATACCAAAGAAAAGGAGTATCACTGGCTTAACCCCTTGATTGTGGGCAGGAAAATTCATATTCATATGGAATTTCCCTCCGATGATTAATGACTAAGGTTTGGTTTGTTTGGAAAAAAATGGATTCGATCCCTTGAAATCCGTTTTTTGGCTTTTCTGTTCTGCTTTAAACGATTCTCGTGAGTGAGTTTTTAGGACAAATTTTGTTTCAATGAAATAACCGGTCAGTTACAAGCAACAAACAAGAATGAAGAAATCAAAATTATACAATTTTTTATTTCAAATGAAAATATGAATTTTATTCATTTTTTTATAGGGCTATACGGACTCGAACCGTAGACCTTCTCGGTAAAACAGACCAAACTTATTATTATCAAAATGATATGAACTGTTTCAAAGACCCAACATGCATTTTTTTTGCATTGGGCTCTTTCATTAACTGATAGAAATATCAGCCAATCCGCCATATTTTTTCTTGACAGAAAAATAAGATAAGGAGATGGCTCCATGTGCTCTGATTCATTATTTGGGATTCTAATTCAGGAGCACTCCCAAAGTGTTTCAAAGGTGAAGTTATTTTGACGTAGGTCTGCCTTTGGCCTCGAATTTGAAGTTAAATGAAGTCTCTATCGTTCGGCTTAAAAAATCCAATATGAAACTTCATACACCTTCAAGTTCATAGGACGAAAAGAGATTTTTTGAGGGCCTTATACTCATTATGCCTGGCATTGAATATACGGGTATTCACCTTATCAATATCTCAAGATGGGGCCTGTTTGGTACCTAAAAGGGCACTCAAATAGGACCGAACCTCTCGTCAGGCTATTGTTCTCTTAAAGTTATTATAGAGTAAGACGTAGATTTCTCAATAAGATCCATTTTTTGGATTGTATGGTGGATTCCCCTGAAAAAACATTGGCGCGCGTGTAAACGAGGTGCTCTACCAACTGAGCTATAGCCCTTAGTGCTTGTGATGCATATTTTATCATGTATATAATTTGTTGTCAAGATGAATATTCTATGATCCAACATCCTAAATTTTTGAGTGGTATTGGTTCGATTATTATTGCTTATAAGGAATATGATATTTATAATCCATCGACGGGATGGGTTCCATTTGGTTCTTTTTAGGATGATAAATGACCTACTTAACTCAGTGGTTAGAGTATTGCTTTCATACGGCGGGAGTCATTGGTTCAAATCCAATAGTAGGTAGAACTTATTAGATACCATTGACTCCGGTATCTAATAAGTTTTTTGCCCCACCCTTTTCTCTTTTTATAGATTTTGTATTTTTATTTATTTCATTTTTGAATTGCGTTATATCAAAATTGGATTCTGTCGAGTGAATGCAATCAAAATAGGGTTTAGAAACAGAAACTCTTTTGATTATTTGAACGAACCAACTAGTTATGAAATTGCACTGACAGCCTCGACTCTTGTCCTAGCTCGTCGGAGAGCTAGATTTGCCTCAATTATTTGTCTCTTTCCTTCAGCTTTTCTCAAACTAGCTTCTGCTATTTCAAGAGTTTCCTGAGCTTCTTGTGGATCAATATCACTACCCTTTTCCGCATCATTTACTAAAACAGTGATCTCATTATTGCCTATTCTAGCAAAACCGCCCATCAGAGCCATCGTTAACCATTGGTCCTTAAGGCGTATTCTCAAAATCCCTATATCTACAGCTGTAGCAATAGGAGCATGATTCGGTAATACGCCAATTTGACCACTATTTGTAGATAAAATGATTTCTTTCACTTCTGAATCCCAAACAATTCGATTAGGGGTCAGTACACAAAGATTTAAAGTCATTTCTTCAAATTGCTCTCCATTTCTAAGTTGATAGCCTTCGCGGTAGCTTCATCGATATTACCTACTAAATAAAAGGCCTGCTCAGGAAGAGCATCTAATTCTCCGGAAAGGATCAATTGAAACCCT